GATTTTCTTCTCTAACTAATAAAATTCAAAACTTGACTTAAATTATTCTAATAATTAGAATATAATAATACATTATTAAAAATTCTAAAAATAAAGGGAAATTCATACAAGAATGTCAAATTTCACAATTGACTACTTACTTCGAATTGAAGTATTCAAAATGAATTTTAATTAAAAAAATGTTATTTTGGGCGGATAGCGGGAATCGAACCCGCATCTTCTCCTTGGCAAAGAGAAATTTTCTCGTTAACTATTTACTATTTGTTGGGATTTTTCTTTTAGGTTATTTCGTAAGGAGCATTCAGTTTAAAAATGATAACCTAAAAGAAAAATAGGGGGCAAGAAAACTTTATGGACAAGCGATGTATGAATTCTGGGGACAATCTTGGTCCAAATACTGAAGATTTGAATAAAAAAAGTAGGGCTAAAAAAAAAGGGAAAACTATCCCCTTAGTTTCATTAAATGAAACTAATGAAAGTGAGGGTTCCATTCTAGGAACCCCCGTGGAGAATAGTGATTTAACTAAGTCTAATGATCTCCTATACACAGAACCCATAAATCCCATATATTATCTATGGGTTCTGTGCGAAAATTGTAATTCTTTGCATTTTATAGAAAATTTGAAATCAAAACTGTATGTTTGTGAATTCTGTGAAGAACATTTGAAAATGAGTAATAGTTCAGAAAGAATCGAACTTTCGATTGATCCCGGCACCTGGGATCCTATGGACGAAGACCTGGTGTCCCTGGATCCCGATCTCATTGAGGTTGATTCGGAGGAGGAGGAGCTTGATGATGAAGATGAAGAAGATCTAATGTCGGAGACGGATGATTCGGATTCGGAGGAGGAGTTGCCGATGCCTGAGGAGGAGCCTGATATTCAAAAGGTGCCCGTAGAGTTGCCGGATAAGCGGTGTGAGGAAGAAAATCGAACAAAGATAATAAAAAAGAAACTTAAAAAACTAAAAAGGGCCTTGGATAAGGCTTTTGGTGATGAAAGAAGCAGAATTCTAGAAAAAATAGAAAAACTACAGAGGAAATTGACGAAGATTGATTTGGATTCAGCGGAGGAGGATGAGGTGCCTTATGAAGAGGTGCCTTATGAAGAGGTGCCTTATGAAGAGTATCTTGATTCTTATCAAACAAGGACAGGATTAACAGAGGCTGTTCAGACAGGCGTAGGTCAACTAAATGGTATTCCTGTAGCAATTGGGGTTATGGATTTTCAGTTTATCGGAGGTAGTATGGGATCCGTAGTTGGGGAGAAAATCACCCGTTTAATTGAGTACGCTACCGACAAACTTCTACCTCTTATTATAGTTTGTGCTTCGGGGGGGGCACGGATGCAAGAAGGGAGTTTGAGCTTGATGCAAATGGCTAAAATATCGTTAGCTTTAGAGGATTATCAATCAAAGGAAAAGTTATTTTATGTAGCAATTCTTACATCTCCTACTACCGGTGGGGTAACGGCTAGTTTTGGTATGCTCGGAGATATCATTATTGCCGAACCCAACGCCTACATCGCATTTGCGGGTAAAAGAGTAATTGAAGAAACAGTAAAGAAAATAGTACCGGAAGGTTCACAGGAGACTGAAAATTTATTTAAGAAGGGCTTATTTGACCTAATCCTACCGCGTAATCTTTTAAAAATCATTCTTAGTGAGTTATTGGAGTTCCACCACTTCCTTCCTTTGAAGTGAAACAACAACAAAACACAATGAAGAAAAATAAGAAATTATCATACATATCTTTCACGAATAAGTCCAGTTAGTTAGAACTAACTAAATGGACTTATTCTATAGATCCGCTTTATATAGTTATATCTCATTCATAATTTAGAAATCTATCTAAAAAAAAAATAACAGGCGCAAATAGTCAATCGAGGTACCCCATTTTATGACAACTTTCCATTTTCCTTCTATTTTTGTGCCTTTAGTAGGCCTAGTATTTCCGGCAATTGCCATGGCTTCTTTGTTTCTTCATGTTCAAAAAAACAAGATTGTTTAGATCCGGGGGCTCATACGTTTTTTTGAAACTAAGACTTCTAGCCTAACTTAGATATTTTTTCGGGAAATTTTAAAAATGGAAAAAGTTCTTATGTCTACAGAAAATGATCATGAATTCTAGCTAGTCATCAAATAGATGAGGATCTTTTGATGACTAAAATGTGTAAAGTTGGTGAATCTATGTGTAGTGTATTTTTGGATCATATGTATAGGGGGTATGTTAGTATTCTTTTAGATTGAAAAAAAATGAATGTCGTACTTAGAATATGGTTCATCTCAAACTAGTAGTAGTTTGACATTTCCGCATCAAAGTCAAAAAAATTTTCAATGATAGGAAAAAAAACTATGCATTTTTTAAAAACTATTAAACAAAAACTATGAATTGGCTATCCGAACATTTTTGGGTCGAAGTTTTAAGGGGAACCCGAAAACTACTGGGTAATCTTTGCTGGGCCCTTGTTGTGTCTTTAGGTTCAATAGGCTTCCTATGCGT